TTCATCTCTGTAGTAATCAGATGAACCAGACTGTAGACATGAAAAAGTAAGAACTCAGCGGTAAGATACCGCTGAGTTCTTACTCTCTTACGCTTAGAGCGAGGCGAGGCTTTGATCTATTCCATATAATATTGGATTATCCAGAAAATCGATTGATTCCTTCTTTCTTGTTGCTTCGTAAAAGTGAATATTATGGAGGAACGACAGAGCCTATAAATCAATCAATAGAAATAGATTCAATTCCATTGTTCAAAAACAACATAAGAAAGAAGGAATAGAGTGGTTTGAAAAATCAGAGAAAAGGATTCTTTTTGTCATTTCTACGAATAGAATAGAATATTTTGATTATGTTGACTGGATAACTTTCCAATTTGTATGTTATGTATTTAAACGGATGAGACATCCTGCAAATCATTTCTATACTAAACTAATAAAACCTTACTCTATAAAAACTCTATAAAAAGATAAAAAAAAACTGTGATGAAATAAAAAAAAAAGAATTTGGATATGCGTAAAAATCGAATTGAATCCGCTTTTCAACCAAAAGAGTCAAAGTCAAAATTTTTTTGTTTGAAGAATTTTTCCTTTATTTTCAAATTTAGAAAAGAAATTTGAAATAGTTATTAAGTTGAATTTAATTAAAAATAATAGAAGAAGTTTCATTTGCTCAATGAATTATCCCCCCTAACCCTTTTTTTTTGTCTACTACTTCTTATGAATCTAAACAAAGGAATTTCGATAGACCCGGAAAAGAAGAAATAGTAATCTTTGACGAACAAGATAAAAATCATTATTATTTGGATACAAAACGACACAAGAAAGGGTATAAAGTCCTTTTTCTTGTGTCGAATGGAAGATTAGGAAGACTTATAATCCCCCCTAGAAGTATCTGTTCCTTTCATTTATCCCGTCCTTGTCTTGTATCCTCTTCCTTTGTTTTTATATGCCTATTGTCTAGTGCTAGGAATGGGAATGGGATAGAAGTAATGAATTCCATACATCCCGAAAAAGCAGTATAAACAAAGCAAGCGGAGGTATTTACAGAATTTTTTGATCATACATATTTAATTGTATTGATTGACAAGAATTCCGCGCTTTTTACCAACTTGATGGTAAGGAATCTCTGGATCTAAAAATTCATTTCGAATAATTGAACCTTTTCAAACTGTTTCTTTTTAAGAACCAAAAAAATTTGTGCCAAAATAACAGATGCCAAGAAGAACAAAAGGCCTTGGACGCGTAATGGATCTTGAAGCACTATTTCTGCATCTCCCTGACCAAACCCCCCTACATTAGGATTGCTTGTTAATGGTTGATCAAGCTTGATGGATTCACCCTCTGAAACAAGAAGTTCTGGTCCTGGAGGTATAATATCAACCACTTGGTGTCCATCCGATGCATCAACTATGGTTATTTCATATCCTCCTTTTTCTTTACGTACTATTCTGCTTACTATACCTGCGGATGTAGCATTATAGACCGTATTGTTACTCTTGCTCCCATCAGGATAAATCTGACCCCTTCCCCGGTTCCCTCCTACATATATGGGATATTTTAAGAAGTGAACATCTTTCTTCGTAGCAGGGTCGGGGGAAAGAATGGGAAAGACGATTTCACTATATTTCTGACCTGGAACAGGACCTATCACAAGAATATTTCTTTTATTGGGACGATAACTCTGAAAAGACAGATTTCCTATCTTTTCTTTCACCTCGGGAGAAATACGATCGGGAGGGGCTAATTCGAATCCCTCGGGTAAAATAAGAACAACCCCTACATTCAAAGCCCCTTTTTTACCATTAGCAAGAACTTGTTTCAGTTGCTTATCATAAGGAATTCGAACAACTGCTTCAAATACAGTATCAGGAAGTACAGCTTGCGGAACTTCAATATCCACAGGCTTATTAGCTAAATGGCAATTGGCGCATACAATTCGCCCAGTTGCTTCTCGTGGATTTTCATAACCTTGCTGCGCAAAAATGGGATACGCATTTGAAATAGATGTTCGAGTTATTACATATATCATGATCGATACAGAAATAGATCGAGTCATCTGTTCCTTTACCCAAGAAAAAGTATTTCTATTTTGCATGATCCAATCATTGATCCAGGAATTTCTACAATAAATTAGATAGGTGGCTAGTATAGTTCCCTATCTGCGAGTCTGCCATTGTACCGAAATAATTCTACTAAAATAGGACAAATACCTTGAAGAGGTAGAAATATAAAGAAAATAAGTAAAATGCTTTCTTTATACGCGAAGAAAAATTTTGATTGATATCAGGAGATCAAATAAGTTCTTCATTAATTCATTGAATGATAAATGACTACGAGCGAAGGAGATACGCGATTTAAAAAACGGAAGATCCAATATTTCACAATTGTATCTAGAATAACTGGAAAAGTGGAAACAAGACCAGATATAATTTGATCGTTATGAGCCAATCCAAAATCATTGTAGATCGAACCAATCATTAGTTCCCAACCGTGGGTCGAGTGAAATCCGATCCATAAATCAGTAACTAAAAGAATCGAAAAAGCTTTTATTGTGTCACTTAAGTTATAGAAGAATTCCTGAACCCAAGAATTAAGAATGACAAGCTTTTCATTACCCAGAATAAAATAACCACTTAGAATAGCGAAACAGATTATATTTGTCGAAAAATGCAAAATGATATGGAGATGATATTCATTGTGTGTTTTGACCAATTGTATCGTTTCCTTGTGTATTCCTATACGAAACTTTTGTATATGTGTCTCCGGGTATTCTTTTATCATTTCGTCCAACAAGAAGAGTTCTTCTAATTCTAGGAATTTTTCTAGAACATTTTTCTCTTGAATATCATTCAAAAAAGTTTCGGATTGCCTAGTATTCCACCAATTAATAATCCAAGGTTCCAGACTTTTTTGAAATGAGAGAGAGACCCACCAGGGCAAAAATACTATAGATGCAAGATATGGGAGGGAAGTCAATGCTTTCTTTTTTTTCATTTTTTATCTGTGAATTGGTAATGAACTGCTTCATTTGTCAACTCTATCTGATCTGATATTTCTCTAAAGCACGAGTTCTATAACAAGGTATCGAACCTATGGATCTATTCCTATTTTTGTATAATAATTTAGTCCTTAGATCTAGAAGGAATATAGAAATAGAATAAAGACCCCTTTTCGGATGAAAAAAATAAAATTTATGAAATAAAAATAATATAATAATAATAAATAATATAATAATATATTTATTAAGTATATATATATATATAGTATTTTAGTTTAGGATTTCGGGATATCTCGATTTGGCAAATTCGAACTAATTTCATCTTCATTTGTTCCTTTCGATAAATACTCGAAGTAACGAATATTATTCGGATTTCAAGACGAAAAACCCTCCCGGATTAATTCCATTAATTTTTTCGAAATGTTGTACCGTCTAACCATAGCGCAGGAATACGGTATCAATTCCAAATCTGAGGCCTAACCTAAAAAGATGAATTCTGTATTACTAAATACATATTCGGATATTTGATGAATTAATACTAAGATTAGACTTATTAGACTTTTTACTAGTATAAAAGAATTGAGTTGGGCCCTATACGCATACAAAACGGTTTTGGTATAGAAAAAAATTTCTTCTTATTGTTTATTATATTTATTATAGTTGTTACATATACGTTCTCCTACTTTTGTTTTATTCTATGCGGGTTGTTGTGCCAACGGACCGAGGAAACAGAATCTAACATGTTTTGCTCGAATGAATATTCTGAGGAAACTTCAATTGTATTAAAAAGGTAAAAAGGAAATTAGCAAGCTCCTTCCATTATGCGGAGAAAACATTCATTCTTCGTTCGGTTCATTTCAAAATACTTCAATTGGTACGCGCAAGAAATAGGCCAATTCCGCCGCTTTTTGCTCAATTTCTCGTGGAGTCAAATTCTCATCAGTACGAGTCAAGGGAATGGTTCCTTGGCCTCTGATTTCCATATAAAGAATACGACGAGGAAAAAGACCCTCTTTAACCTCCATTCTGATTGATTGGATATCTTTCATAAAGAAGCGAAGGAAGATGCGACGATTTATTCCGGGGAATCCCCAACGAAAAATACACATTATTCCTTCTTTTCTATCAAATCGGTCATAACCACTACCGACATTCCATGAAATTGTGCACCACAAATAGGAACTAATGAATAGACCCGCGATCCCATAGAAAGACATCACGATCCCTTGTGGAAAAAAAGCGATTTGCTGAGATGGAAATCCGGGTATCAGATTCCTACCAAGATAACTGGAAGTTCCAACCACTAAGAATCCTAATGAACCTAAAAAAAGGATACAGGCCCAGCAAAAATTACTTGCTTTTCGAGACCCTGTTATAAGTTCTATCCATATATGTTCTGATCGCCAGTTCATACTATACTAGATCCCGTTGTATTCGATTGGAATTGAGAAAAAATTTGACTTTACTTTTCTTCTTGATGCCGAAGTAACTTTCATCAACTAGCACTATTCTGATATGAACCATTAGGAGTAATTGGTTAGATACATTGACTTTCTATTATAAAAATATTCGCCGAGCCTTTTTAACCAGATATGCCCGCATATAACTGCATTTATGCAGATATCATGCATTCGCATGCATAACAGTTCTTTCATTTGTGTTCGGAAAAAGCCACATATCGTACCATATTACACTAAACAATTTTCGGTACCAAATAAATATCTGTATTATGATTCAGTGTTGAAATAAATTGATGAAATTGGGTCCCATCGGATCTAGACAATCTTATTTTTTTGGACATGAAGAAATAAAGAAGCCATTGCAATCGCCGGAAATACTAGACCCACTAAGGGGACAAAAATAGAGGGTAAGTTAAGATCTGTCATAGAATGGGTACCTCGATTTAATATTTGTACCTATTATAAAGATATCTTATGATAAGTATAAGTATATCTATTATAAACTATTATAAATAATATATTATAAATAATATTAAGTAGTTACTAAGTGCAAGGAATGAGAACTAAATGAAGTGTACCTATTCATCTTTCTACACGAATATGTATGATATTCCGCTTTAAGAAATTTTATTATTCTCCCATCCTTATATTCTTTCTATCTATCTTTCTAATAAAATAGAAAGTTTTTTATTATAATTAAAGAGTTTATTATAATATAAGTTCGCGACTCTAACTAAACTAATTCAATCCAACAAAAAAGGATTCCTAGTAAAAAATGGGAGTTCTTGGTAGACATAGTAGTAGACATAGAAATCGCTTCTATTCTATATTTATTTTCATTTTATTTCGATATTTTTTTTATTTTTTATTTTTATTCAAAGGAAAGAAACCATGGAGCTGAAATAACTCACTCAGAACACCTTTTAAAAGATTACGCGGTACGATTGGGTCGAATAAGCCCTTATGGAATGAATACTCAGCCGCTTGTGAACCGTCAGGTACTGTTTTATTCAATGTTTGTTCAATTACTCTTTTACCCGCAAAAGCAATGTAGGCATTGGGTTCAGCAATAATAACATCTCCCAACATACCAAAACTGGCAGTTACTCCACCAGTTGTAGGAGATGTAAGAATTGATACATAGAATAACTTTTTATTTGATTGATAATTATATGAAGCAGAAGATATTTTAGCCATTTGCATCAAGCTCAAACTTCCTTCTTGCATGCGTGCTCCTCCAGAAGCACACACAATAATGACAGGTAGAGATCGATTAGTAGCATACTCGATCAAACGGGTGATTTTCTCGCCTACTACAGATCCCATACTACCCCCCATGAACTGAAAATCCATAACCCCAATTGCTATGGGAATACCATTTAGTTGACCTATGCCTGTTTGAACAGCTTCAGTTAAACCTGTCCTTCTTTGATAAGAATCGATACGATCTCTATAAGGTTCCTCCTCGGAATGAAATTCAATGGGGTCCATGGAGACCATATCCTCATCCATAGGATCCCAAGTGCCCGGATCAATCAAAAGTTCGATTCTATCTGAACTACTCATTTTCAAATGATATCCACACTGTTCACAAATATTCATTTTTGACCTAAAAAATTTTTTATAATTTAATCCATAACAATTTTCGCATTGAACCCATAAATTTCTGTATTTTTTATTTATATCAAAATCATTAGATCTTCCTCTTATATTGAAATCACGGCTGTTACCACCAGTTTTTATACTAGAATTCCTACTTTCACTTCCGCTTACGCCTTCAGTACAAATGAAACTAGAAATGTAACTGTCACTGTAATTGTCGGTACCACCAAAAATGTAACTATGAATACTGACTTCAAAACGAAGATAACTATCAATGCAACTATTAATATGATTATTCCAACTAGATTGAGTATCATACATGTAATGATAATAGTAGTGATTGTTACTCTTAGACCTATTATTCAAATAACTGAAAAAAAAACTATTATTGTCAATCTCAAAAATCTGATTTTCAATATCAAAATATACAGAATAACTGTCACCATTACCATCCCTAACTAAAAAAGTGTTATCAGAGATCAAACTCCAAATATCCCTGATATCAAATAAATAATCAACATTACTGAAACTATATCTACTATTATAACTACTATTATCACTCCAACTAGGAATGTTTTTCTCCGTATCATTTAGAAGAGGCTCCTCACTTCCACCAGTATGTCCAACAGCATTAAGACTATCCATTGATTTACTTAGCCCACGTTTATGTTCTAACTTCTCCTTATCCTTAGACAACATCGAATTGAACCACCATTTTTTCATAGAGTCTTCCTGTCCCCCTATTTGATGAAAATATTATAGATGAATAGTCATTCGATGAATAATCATTTTACTATTGTATTTCCTATCAGGAATTAAGCATATGATCCGATCATTGGAATTGTTAACTAATAACGAGTGAGTATTGAAAGAAATAATTCTCTTTTGGGGGGGATCTGGGGTATCACTTCAATATATATATATATATTATGATAGAATCTTTTTCTCAATTAGAAATATAAAGACAGGTTTCTCTCGTGTCATGTACAAAAAAAATTCTCATCGAAAAGATAAATAGTTGTTTCTTCCTATACTAGAAATGAGGAATTCATTCTCGTAGAATCTCGTATCATATAATCAAATAATAAGTTTATCTTGCAATATGAAACGAAAAAGACAATATACAGGGTGAGTATAGGGGGCCCCTCCTTTGGCTTGATCTATGGCCTGAAACTGCGGGATAGAAAACGATCCACCAATCCCAAGGATCCATAATTAATCCTATGGATCCAACAATAAACAACAAAAGTATTAAGTTGTTTAGTCTTCGATTTTTTCTTGTATTTAGATCTTGTATATAGAAATCTGTACATATGAAAGATCTATGCAAATACATAGTATAGGATGCTCATTCTTTATTCGGCTCAATCCTTTTTTTTTTTTGAAAAGGATTGGGCCGAGTTTAATTGCAATCAATTAGGAGAACAAACAGAAATTACTGAA